TAAGAAAACAGAAACCGAGGAAACCACAAGAGTGAAGACTAGTAGAGTCTCGTCTTTTGTCATTCTTTGCTCCTTTTTCACTCAATGATTCATTCGAATTTCCCAACCAAAAATTCTATATGTCTATTCTACGATATTTCTATATATAGAATATGATATCTAATATGACACCCGATTTGTCAAAGGGATTGGTGACTTACCCATTTCATATAGCAATCCCTGATCAAAGAGAGAACAATATCCATTTCAAAACATTTCTAACGGATTCCTTGGTTCGGACCAACAAAGTAATGGCACTCGATTATTATCAACCCGACTGCAATCTTTTTCTGTCGGTAAGGATTGCACCAGAGCACCTTCTACTTCTAATAGGCCATGAACTATAGATAGAGAAGAATCATTCTGAGCGAGTCCATAAGAAGCGACCCACTTTTTCATCGGTTCCGGGGGAAGACCAAAGATCTTGCGCGACCGGTCCGCCAGAAAAACTCAAAAGAGAAAGAAGTCTCGTTAATCTCCTCATGCTCGTTCCAAGTTCGAAGTACCGTTTGGCCAAAGAAAAACCCGCTTCCTGACACGATTCGATTGCCTCTTTATATAGATAGATATAGGATCTATGGGGTTATTACTTAGAAGTCTATTTTGTACAAGATCCCCTCCTATCTGATAGAAAAGGGTCCCATGATCCCGAGCCGGTCTTATCTTGGCTCGCAAACCCCAAGTTTGTCTATGAAGAGCTAATCTAATTGTATTAGTTTCTATAATGGATTTCTTATGTGGAATACTAATGGATAGGGCCCCGTTGCTAAGTGCTACAAGATCTAATGCACTGGAACCCGTGGTTATGGACCCGAATCCTTTAGTATGGAACATTGTCTTTTCCAAGTAAAAACCCCTAGTATATGAAAGAATGAAAAGGTGCTTTCGTTCTTGTGGAATAAGAAGCCCTCGTACCTTAATGAAAGGAAAATAGGAATTTTTCGTTAGGTATTTGACCAAATAGGATCGTCCAGTTCCTATAGAACCTATCACTAAAATACCCGATAGGGCTAAGCGGAACGAAAAGGGTTTTCCATGAGATGGTAAATGAAAACGATTAGCCCCACACGAGGTTTGGGAATAAGTGATTGTCTGATAATGAGCAAGGAATATACGTCTTTCTGCTAAAGAGGATCTATTAAACTCATAATTCATTAGATCCTTGTTAGCAATGTCAAGTAGGTATCATAAGTAAATGGATCCCGGTTGTTCAATCCTTTGATAACCAAGGTCCTTCTTTGCTAAAGAGAAATGATCACTATGAGTCAGACTCAATAGAATTGGATCCATTCCAAATAGCGAGAATTAGGATTCTTGATCCCTCTCAATCTCTCTTTCAATTCGAGGATCCAGAGAGGTGTTTTCATAGTCATCTCCGAATATTTGCCATCTCCGAATATTTTGATTTCATTTTTCTATGATATGTCTTTCTATATGAAAATTGGTTATTTACGATGTACGATGATCCCTGTTAAGCATCCATGGCTGAATGGTTAAAGCGCCCAACTCATAATTGGTAAATTTGCGGGTTCAATTCCTGCTGGATGCACGCGAACGGGAACGTTCCATAAGTCTATTGGAACTGGCTCTCTCTCTCTATCCATGGAATCTCATCCATCATCCATACATAACGAATTGGTATGGTATATTCATACCATAACATAAGAACAATAAGAACTCGAATTCTTATCGATACTGGAACTCAGAGCATAGGAGGGAAAGTCGATTTATGGATGGAATCAAATACGCAGTATTTACAGAAAAAAGTCTTCGTTTATTGGGAAAGAATCAATATACTTTTAATGTCGAATCGGGATTCACTAAGACTGAAATAAAGCATTGGGTCGAGCTCTTCTTTGGTGTTAAGGTAGTAGCTGTGAATAGCCATCGACTACCCGGAAAGGGTAGAAGAATGGGACCTATTCTGGGACATACAATGCATTACAGACGTATGATCATTACCCTTCAACCGGGTTATTCTATTCCACTTCTAGATAGAGAAAAGAACTAAAGGAGAATACTTAATAATACGGCGAAACATTTATACAAAACACCTATCCCGAGCACACGCAAGGGAACCGTAGACAGGCAAGTGAAATCCAATCCACGAAATAAATTGATCCATGGACGGCACCGTTGTGGTAAAGGTCGTAATGCCAGAGGAATCATTACCGCAAGGCATAGAGGGGGAGGTCATAAGCGCCTATACCGTAAAATCGATTTTCGACGGAATCAAAAAGACATATCTGGTAGAATCGTAACCATAGAATACGACCCTAATCGAAATGCATACATTTGTCTCATACACTATGGGGATGGTGAGAAGAGATATATTTTACACCCCAGAGGGGCTATAATTGGAGATACTATTGTTTCTGGTACAAAAGTTCCTATATCCATGGGAAATGCCCTACCTTTGAGTGCGGTTTGAACTATTGATTTACGTAATTGGAAGTAACCAATTAGGTTTACGACGAAACCTAGAAATCGATCACTGATCCAATTTGACTACCTCTACGGGATAGACCTCAACAGAAAACTGTTGAGTAACGGCAGCAAGTGATTGAGTTCAGTAGTTCCTCATAGAAAATTATTGACTCTAGAGATATGGTAATATGGAGAAGACAAAATTGTTTGAAGCACGCACAGAACCGGAAGCGCCCCTTGTTTCAAAGAGAGGAGGACGGGTTATTCACATTTAATTTGATGGTCAGAGGCGAATTGAAAGCTAAGCAGTGGTAATTAAGACCCCCGGGTGAAAATAGGGATGTCTCCTACGTTACCCATAATATGTGGAAGTATCGACGTAATTTCATAGAGTCATTCGATCTGAATGCTACATGAAGAACATAAGCCAGATGACGGAACGCGGAGACCTAGGATGTAGAAGATCATAACATGAGCGATTCGGCAGATTTGGATTCCTTTTCTATATATCCACTCATGTGGTACTTCATCATACGATTCATATAAGATCCATCTGTCTAGAGATCGTCATATACATCTAGAAAGCCGTATGCTTTGGAAGAAGCTTGTACAGTTTGGGAAGGGGTTTTTTGAGAAAAAAGAAGAATCTACTTCAACCGATATGCCCTTAGGCACGGCCATACATAACATAGAAATCACACGTGGAAGGGGTGGGCAATTAGCTAGAGCAGCAGGTGCTGTAGCGAAACTGATTGCAAAAGAGGGTAAATTGGCCACTTTAAGATTACCATCTGGGGAGGTCCGTTTGGTATCCCAAAACTGCTTAGCAACAGTCGGACAAGTGGGTAATGTTGGGGTGAACCAAAAAAGTTTGGGTAGAGCCGGATCTAAGTGTTGGCTAGGTAAACGCCCCGTAGTAAGAGGGGTAGTTATGAACCCTGTGGACCACCCCCATGGTGGCGGTGAAGGGAAAGCCCCCATTGGTAGAAAAAAACCCACAACCCCTTGGGGTTATCCTGCGCTTGGAAGAAGAACTAGGAAAAGGAAAAAATATAGTGATAGTTTTATTCTTCGTCGCCGTAAGTAAATACGTAACTAGGAATATGGAAAATTGCATTGCAATAATGCGATGGGCGAACGACGGGAATTGAACCCGCGCATGGTGGATTCACAATCCACTGCCTTGATCCACTTGGCTACATCCGCCCCTTATCCAGCTAAAGGATTTTCTCTTTTTTCCACTCATCATTATTCTATTTATTCTGACCTCCATACCTCGATCGAGATAGTGGACATAGGATGCCACTCTTTAAAATGAAAAAAGGAGTAATCAGCTGTGACACGAAAAAAAACGAATCCTTTTGTAGCTCGTCATTTATTGACAAAAATCGAAAAGGTCAATATGAAGGAGGAGAAAGAAACAATAGTAACGTGGTCCCGGGCATCTAGCATTCTACCCGCAATGGTTGGCCATACAATCGCGATTCATAATGGAAAGGAACATATACCTATTTATATAACAAATCCTATGGTAGGTCGCAAATTGGGGGAATTCGTGCCTACTCGGCATTTCACGAGTTATGAAAGTGCAAGAAAGGATACTAAATCTCGTCGTTAACTGAATTCAGAATAGAAAGATTCAGAATAAACAAAATTTATAGGATTCAAATAAAGTAAAGGTAGGCGGGGAATAACCTTATTTATGACAAGTTTCAAATTGGTAAAGTATATCCCTAGGATAAAGAAGAAGAAGAACGGGCTACGGAAACTCGCAAGAAAAGTTCCAACTGATCGTCTACTTAAGTTCGAACGGGTTTTCAAAGCACAAAAACGCATACATATGTCTGTTTTTAAAGCACAAAGAGTTCTTGATGAGATTCGCTGGCGTTACTATGAGGAAACCATTATGATACTGAACCTCATGCCTTATCGAGCATCTTATCCCATCTTAAAGTTGGTTTATTCGGCAGCAGCAAATGCTACTCATTATAGGGATTTCGACAAAGCTAATTTATTCATAACAAAAGCCGAAGTGAGTAGGAGTACTATTATGAAAAAATTCAGACCTCGGGCTCGAGGACGTGGTTATCCTATAAAAAAAACCATGTGTCATATAACAATTGTACTAAATATAGTAAAGAAATCTAAATAACTTTTAGATCAACCTAAGATTTCGATTCCCAGTAAAAAAAAATAGAATAGAAAAATATGGGACAAAAAATAAATCCACTCGGTTTCAGACTTGGTACAACCCAAAATCACCATTCCTTTTGGTTCGCACAACCAAAAAATTATTCTGAAGGTCTACAAGAAGATAAAAAAATAAGGAATTGTATCAAGAACTATATACAAAAGAATAGGAAAAAAAGCTCGAATAGAAAAATAGAATCAGACTCAAGTTCCGAAGTAATTACACATATAGAAATTCAAAAAGAAATCGATACAATTCACGTTATAATCCATATTGGATTCCCCAATTTATTAAAGAAAAAAGGAGCAATCGAAGAATTAGAGAAGGATATCCAAAAGGAAGTGAATTCTGTAAACCAGAGACTTAATATTGCTATTGAAAAAGTTAAAGAACCTTATAGACAACCTAACATTCTTGCAGAATATATAGCTTTCCAATTAAAAAATAGAGTTTCATTCCGAAAGGCAATGAAAAAAGCCATTGAATTAACTAAAAAAGCAGATATAAAGGGAGTAAAAATAAAAATTGCAGGCCGTCTAGGAGGGAAAGAAATTGCACGTGCCGAATGCATCAAAAAGGGTAGACTTCCCCTCCAAACAATTCGCGCTAAAATTGATTATTGCTGCTATCCAATTCGAACTATCTATGGAGTATTAGGTGTAAAAATTTGGATATTCGTAGAAGAAGAATAACTAACCTTGTTTTCTCATTCTGGCCTGTGATAGAATAAAAAAGACAAGATCCAAAAATCCCAGAAAAAAGAAGAAATTATACCTCTTTCTATAAGATTTAATGAAAATTGATAAATCTTTTAATATAATTGCTATGCTTAGTGTGTGACTCGTTAGTTTTTTCTTTAGGGTCAAAAATGGAAATTCAAAAAAAAAAACAAAAAAATTGAGCGAACCCTACTAAAAATGGAAAAAACTTAGTAATTATAGAAAATTAACTAATAACCAACCTATTGCTTCGTATTGTCGAGATCCTAACAAAGAAACAGTCACTATGTGAATAAATACATCTATCATAAATGAGTAGATCTATCATATAGTTGTAGCAACTGCATTTTTTTCTCTAAAAAAGAAACCGGATTCTAGGTTGTGAAACAAAACTAAAGGGATGTGGATAAAAGGAGGGATGATAGATAGAAGGAAGAAGAATAAAAAAGATATAAGATTCCAATGTGTATGGTCTATGAATTACATCATAAAAGGCAATGTGATAAAGCATCAATATAATAAAATAAAAAAAATAAGAGAGAATTCAAAATCGTAATTTTGTGAAACAATAAATAAAAATTTAAAGCAATAATAAAGAGCAGCCCAGGTTAATAAAACTGAGAAAATTAACTCGGAAAGTTTGGAAGCTCCGTTGCAGGATTCAAACCTAACCATTAAAGGAGAAGCTGTGGGAACGACAAAACCTATGACTGCATAGGATTGATTTTCTTGAAAAGAATCCTAATACTTCATTGGGTGGGATGGCGGAACAAACCAAAAAAATTGCTTTATTTGATAAGGTTATAAATTAACAAATAAGACAAGAAAGAGTAAATATTCGCCCGCGAAATCTTTATTGGATTAGAATACTTTACTATGATTCAATAAGGGTAAAAATAAGGATATTCCTTATAAAAAAGACAGATTACATTATATACAAATATAGAATTTGGATATATTCTAGATCTTCTTTCTTGACTATATATTTTTCTATTTTAAGAAATGCAAAATAAAAAAACCTATTCTATTATATATTGATGTGTATCTATCCGTAATATTTTGGAATATTATGGAATTAGARAAATTTGCACGCTTTCTCATTTCATTCGCGAGGAGCTGGATGAGAAGAAACTCTCATGTCCAGTTTTGCAGTAGAGATGGAACTAAAAAAGAACCATCGACTATAACCCCAAAAGAACTAGATTTCGTAAACAACATAGAGGAAGAATGAAGGGAAAATCCTGTCGAGGCAATCGTATTTGTTTTGGTAGATATGCTCTTCAAGTACTTGAACCCGCTTGGATTACAGCGAGACAGATAGAAGCAGGACGAAGAGCAATGACACGATATGCACGTCGTGGTGGAAAACTATGGGTACGTATATTTCCCGACAAACCGGTTACACTAAGACCCACAGAAACACGTATGGGCTCAGGAAAGGGATCCCCCGAATATTGGGTAGCCGTTGTTAAACCAGGTCGAATACTTTATGAAATGAGCGGGGTATCTGAAACTATAGCTAGAGCAGCTATCTCCATAGCTGCCAGTAAAATGCCCATACGAAGCCAATTTCTTAGATTAGAGATATAGAACCCCCCCAAAAAAAGGAGTATTGAAGAGAAAAAACCCCAGGTTTTCCTTCTGGAGAGACGATATATCTTTCATTCCTTTGCAGTGAAATAACAAATTGAAATCCAAATAATATGATTCAACCTCAGACCCTTTTAAATGTAGCGGATAACAGTGGAGCTCGAAAATTGATGTGTATTCGAGTCATAGGAGCTGCTGGTAATCAGCGATATGCTCGTATTGGTGATGTTATTGTTGCTGTAATCAAAGACGCAGTGCCCCAAATGCCTCTAGAAAGATCCGAAGTAATTCGAGCTGTAATTGTACGTACATGTAAAGAATTCAAATGTGAAGACGGTATAATAATACGCTATGATGACAATGCAGCAGTTATTATTGATCAAAAAGGAAATCCAAAAGGAACTCGAGTTTTTGGCGCGATTGCCGAGGAATTGAGAGAATTGAATTTTACTAAAATAGTTTCATTAGCTCCTGAAGTATTATAAATAAAGTAGATGAGATATAGATCAAAGAAAAAATTTAGTGGATTGTGTTTTACGTATATGCTTTAAAATCCAAAATAAAAACAAAAAGGAAAACATGTTGATTATCTAAAAATTAGGAGGAACCTAGAATTAGAGTCTTATGGGCAAGGACACTATTGCTGATTTACTAACCTCTATAAGAAACGCAGACATGAGTAAAAAAGGAACTGTTCGAGTAGTATCTACAAATATTACCGAAAACATTGTTAAAATACTTCTACGAGAGGGCTTTATTGAAAGTGTTCGGAAACATCAAGAAAGTAACAGATATTTCTTGGTTTCAACTTTGCGACATCAAAAGAGAAGGACTAGAAAGGGAATATATAGAACTAGAACCTTTTTAAGGCGTATCAGCCGACCTGGCTTACGAATTTATGCTAACTATCAAGGAATTCCTAAGGTTTTGGGCGGAATGGGAATTGCTATTCTTTCTACTTCTCAAGGTATAATGACAGATCGAGAAGCTCGACTAAACAGAATTGGGGGAGAAGTCTTATGTTATATATGGTAATGGCCCCGCCTATAGTACCCGAATTCTATCTCGAACTTCCTATTTTGAAAATGCAAATAGAAAAATAGGAGAAAAAAATATGACAGAAAAAAAAAATAGGAGAGAAAAAAAAAACCCGAGAGAAGCAAAAGTTACTTTCGAAGGTTTAGTTACGGAAGCCCTACCCAACGGAATGTTCCGAGTTCGCTTAGAGAATGACACCATCATCCTGGGCTATATTTCAGGAAAAATCCGGTCTAGTTCTATACGAATACTGATGGGAGATAGGGTCAAAATTGAAGTAAGTCGTTATGATTCAAGCAAGGGGCGTATAATTTATAGACTTCCCCATAAGGATTCGAAGCGTACCGAAGACTCGAAGGATACTGAAGATTTGAAGGATACCAAAGATTCAAAGGATTAGGTTTTTCTAGGATAATAAATTCCAAAGTTCAAAATTTAAGTGAAGAGGCTTATTTTTCCCCAAAGAGTAGATTCATAGTTTAAGAAAGGAATACCTAAATATGAAAATAAGAGCTTCCGTTCGTAAAATTTGTACAAAATGTCGATTGATTCGTAGGCATGGGCGAATTAGAGTCATTTGTTCCAATCCGAAGCATAAACAAAGACAGGGGTAATCTTTCGAAAAAGGAGCTTTCCTTTCTAAAAAGTAAAAAAAAAGTACCCACAGAAATGTCCAAATTCCGAATCCAAAAATGAAAGTAAAGGATATATTTAACCCTGAAACGGATATCTTTGTATCTTTTTTTCTTTTTGTTATTTCTAACTCATATTTATGAGATAATAAAATATGACAAAAGCTATACCAAAAATAGGTTCACGTAAGAAAGTGCGTATTGGTTTGCGTAGGAATGCCCGTTTTAGTTTACGGAAGAGTGCACGTAGAATAACAAAAGGGGTTATTCATGTTCAAGCCAGTTTCAACAATACCATTATAACTGTTACAGACCCACAAGGTCGGGTGGTTTTCTGGTCCTCCGCAGGTACTTGTGGATTCAAAAGCTCAAGAAAAGCATCACCCTATGCCGGTCAAAGAACAGCAGTAGATGCTATTCGTACAGTGGGTTTGCAACGAGCAGAAGTTATGGTAAAAGGGGCTGGTAGCGGAAGAGATGCCGCATTACGAGCCATTGCTAAAAGTGGTGTACGGTTAAGTTGTATACGCGATGTAACACCTATGCCGCATAATGGATGTCGACCTCCTAAAAAAAGACGTCTGTAAAAGAATTAAACCGCTTTCAAGAGAAATAAACGATTCAATGATCAAATAAATACTAATCTATTATGGTTCGAGAGGAGGTAACAGGATCCACCCAAACACTACAGTGGAAGTGTGTTGAATCAAGAGTAGATAGTAAGCGTCTTTATTATGGTCGTTTCATTCTGTCTCCACTTAGAAAAGGTCAAGCGGATACTGTCGGTATTGCCTTGCGAAGAGCTTTACTTGGAGAAATAGAAGGAACATGTATCACACGCGCAAAATTTGGGAACGTGCCACACGAATATTCTACAATAGTAGGTATTGAAGAATCCATACAAGAAATTTTACTAAATTTGAAAGAAATTGTATTGAGAAGTAATCTCTATGGAGTTAGAGACGCATCAATTTGCGTCAAAGGTCCTAGATACATAACCGCTCAAGATATAATCTTACCACCTTCCGTAGAAATCGTTGATACGACACAACCTATAGCTAACTTGAGAGACCCCATTGATTTCTGTATTGAGTTACAGATCAAGAGAGATCGCGGATATCATACGGAACTCAGAAAGAACTCTCAAGATGGAAGTTATCCTATAGATGCAGTATCCATGCCTGTTCGAAATGTGAATTATAGTATTTTTTCTTGTGGGAATGGAAATGAAAAACACGAGATACTTTTTCTCGAAATATGGACGAATGGAAGTTTAACCCCTAAAGAAGCGCTTTATGAAGCTTCTCGTAATTTGATTGATTTATTTCTTCCTTTTCTACACGCAGAGGAAGAAGGCGCTAGTT